GTTCTGCTCTAGATCAAACAGAGTAATTGATGTCCCGCTGGTACTACGGGTGGATAAAAAAATAAACGACAAATTAAGAATTCATTGAGATTCAAAAAAGTTTTCTTTTAGATGAGCTAAGAACCGATAGAATGAACTAAAAAGTTCTGCATCATGAACTTTGTATCGCGCATACATCAATCACTTACTTAGATGGGCCTCAGAAAGTCATATAATGTATGAGGAAATGAAGAAATAGAAAAAGATATGAGAGAGGATCCGATTCTATTTGTACTGGATCTGAGATGAATCTTATCTATTTTCATCTTTTAACTTCCCGAAACTCTAACTTTTTTTAGTTTTGGGCACTTCAACTAATTTTGAAATATGTATGAAGTATTAATATTCATTTTACATGAGAAGAGACACAATATGAACAAATAAAGAAAAAATAAAATATATAATCAATTTCGAAAAAAACTATCTACCCATCTATCTATAAAATAAATGGGGTAGATCGCATGATAACTAGATAAATAACTTACGTATATGTCATGATCTCGACATATGTATATCGATCCATATTGGTTAATTTATAGACATGGATACTCATCAAAAAATTCATCATGTGCCAGGAACCAGATTTGAACTGGTGACACGAGGATTTTCAGTCCTCTGCTCTACCAACTGAGCTATCCCGACCATTCCCCTTTCTGGTGCATCATCTCCTCATTTTACTAGATAACTGGGGTTTATGTCAATTAAAAAAGGACGAAAAGTATTATACAGTCTTATCTAGGTACCGGAATTTCTTGGGTCTTCAAAAAGAGGGAATTTGTCTATAAGTTTTAGTACGAGTAATGCTATGGATTGTGAATCACTCAAATGAGTACTACTTATTCAAATTCAAAGATATTTATTTGTACGTATATAATATATATCATAAGTCTTTTGATATGAGAAAACCTTTTACGTCCGGATCGATCCATTTCATTTTCATTTGGAAAAGAGAAAAAAAGAGAACCATCTAATGAAAAAAAAAGATAACTAGTTAGGGAGTGAAATAAGCTTTTGGGGATAGAGGGACTTGAACCCTCACGATTTTTAAAGTCGACGGATTTTCTTCTTATTCTAAATTTCATTGTTGTCAGTATTGACATGTAGAACTGGACTCTCTCTTCATTCTCGTCCGATTAATCAGTTCTTCAAAAAATCTATCAGACTATGGAGTGAATGGTTTGATGAATGAATATTTGATTCTTTTTTCAACTTGGAATCGATTCACAATCACAAGAATTCTTCCATTTTTTTCTTATATAAATTTTTTCATTTCATAAATATATAAAATTCATAAATATATAAAAATGAGAAAAAAAAAATACCGATTCAGGTTGTTATTAATTATTTGATATAGTTGAGTACGTATATGCTTCACCCTTTTTTTTTGGATTGGAATTTTGATGGAAGAATTCTGATAACAACACAGCACAGTCAACCCCATTTGTTAGAACAGCTTCCTTTGAGTCTCTGCACCTATCCTTTTTTTCTTGCTTTCTGAACCTTTTCTTTTCAAAAGAAAAAAGGAGTTGGCTCAGGATTGCCCATTTTTATTAATTCCAGGGTTTCTCTGAATTTGAAAATTTGCACTTAGTAGGTTTCCATACTAAGGCTCAAGCCAATTAAGTCCGTAGCGTCTACCGATTTCGCCATATCCCCTTTTAGTTTATTTAAGATTAGGATCTCAGTGTGATGTCCTTCCCCCTTAATTTGTTCATTTATGCCAGAACCATCGAATTCCTTAGATTTGCTATGGATTACTATACCGAAGGGTGTTTCCTCCTATTTTCTTTTTTGTCTATCTTCTTTCATCTCTATCGGAAGCCTATATTTGATCGGTCTAATCAGAAATGATTCTATCATTTCTGTAGCTGCAATTCAATATGGATGGATATATACCATATATATGGTCCTCTTCTTTCATTTTACCATGCAATTTGTAATACTCAAAGGGTCGATTCTTTGTTTTTCATCTTAGTCTCTGAATAAAAGCATAAGAATATCTTATTATGTTATTCTAATTAGGATTAGGTTTTCTTAGGACAAACTTCTATAACTAAAATCGAAAATTTAAATTCTATTTATTTTAATTATATTAGTATTTTTTTATATTAATATTTTTATTATATTAATAATGTAATGAAATTTTTTTCAAATTGAAATTGAATTTAAATAGAATCTAATTGTTCTAGACGAAAAATATTCTATTTATATATAATATATATAAATTAGAAAAATGAAAAAGATAAAAATAAACTAAATTCAATATTTATTTGAAATTCATATTCGAAAAGATGAAAAAAAAAGAATAGTTAATAGCTAAGCCTAAACTAAGATATAGTTTATTTATTGATTATTGAATTCTTATACATGTAGAATTTCTGTGAGCCCGCTTAGCTCAGAGGTTAGAGCATCGCATTTGTAATGCGATGGTCATCGGTTCGACTCCGATAGCCGGCTTTTTTCTATTTTTATTTATTTGTTCGATTTTTTTATGGATAATTTTTTTAAATCAAAAAACAAAGAATAAGGGCGCCTTTTCCCTTTTTAAAAAAGTTAAAAAGTTACCAACCTATTATGTCGTAGAAATTTCCAACTATGAAAAAAAGGAAAAGAAAGAGTCTTTTTCCTGATTTGTTCTGCCGAGCTTTACCCCTTTTTTTTTACTTACATTTTTTAATACAAAAAATATATAATACAAAACTGGGTTCGTATATGATATTTATACACTTCATCTCATTATTTATTGTATTACAATAAATAATGAGATTTAACTTCATTTAGTTTTATTTAATTGAGTTTTATTTTGTAAAATGAAATATATATATAAATTATTAAATTTAAATAAAGAAAATAAATTAAGGAGTCTTTATGTCGCGTTACCGAGGGCCTCGTTTCAAAAAAATACGTCGTCTAGGGGCTTTACCTGGACTAACTAATAAAAGGCCTAGAGCCGGAAGTGATCTTAGAAACCAACCGCGTCCCGGGAAAAGATCTCAATATCGTATTCGTCTAGAAGAAAAACAAAAATTACGTTTTCATTATGGTATTACTGAACGACAATTACTTAAATACGTTCGTATCGCCAGAAAAGCCAAAGGGTCAACAGGTCAGGTTTTACTACAATTACTTGAAATGCGTTTGGATAACATCCTTTTTCGCTTGGGTATGTCTCCTACTATTCCCGGAGCCCGCCAATTAGTTAACCATAGACATATTTTAGTTAATGGTCGTATAATAGATATACCAAGTTATCGTTGCAAACCCCAAGATACTATTATGGCGAGGGATGAACAAAAATCCAGAGCTCTAATTCAAAATTATCTGGATTCATACCCCCGTGAGGAATTGCCCAAACATTTGACTCTTCACCCATTTCCGTATAAAGGATTAGTCAATCAAATAATAGATAGTAAGTGGGTCGGTTTGAAAATAAACGAATTGCTAGTGGTAGAATATTATTCCCGTCAGACTTAACCCTAAATAAAATACAACGAGTTCGGACAATTTGACCCCTTTCTTTCACCAAACTAAATTAACTTAAAGTTTCAAGTTAAAGTCAGGGGTTTAATCCGGATTTTTTCCCACTCATATATCCTACCCCGTCCCAGATTTTTCCTATTCATGTATCATAGATCGGCAGAAATATTTGAATTCCTTGTCCATTCTTTCTAGTATTTTAGGTACCGCTAGAAATAGAATATATCAAAATCAAAATAAAAAAAAGAAGGACCTAACTGTTAGGTTCTAATAATGGTATTTCTTGTTGTTTGATTTGTTACAGTTAGGGATGTTGACGAATTAGGTGAAAAGTACGGAAAGAGAGGGATTCGAACCCTCGGTAAACAAAAGCCTACATAGCAGTTCCAATGCTACGCCTTGAACCACTCGGCCATCTCTCCTACACAATACAAGAACGATTATGACTCAGAAACCGAAAAAATAGCGAGACATTACTATAATTCGTATTTCTATTAATATTCTATTTTTGTTTGGTTTGGATAGGTACGACCAAATAGACCGGATTAAATCAATGAATTGGAACGAATCAACTGATTGATTGGTTTATGTTTTTTAGACCATGTATGATTAATGGATACTCTTCGACCATAGTATAGTTCTATTTCGATTTAGACTACAATTCCATAAAAATTAGAAAATTCCTTTCTAGTTTTAAAGTTCTCACCAACAAATCCCTTATCTCATCGATCTATTACAAATTAATGAATCGTCCCATGGATATTTCTATTTAATTGTATAGTGTATACTTGCTATGGACACAACAAAAATAAACGGTTATTCTATTTCCATCATAGAATGATTATTCGATTTTTTTTCTTTTCCTCTTTGGATCCCCTTCCTTTTTAGATCATAATTCAATCAAAACTTTTTTTGACCTAATCGAAAAATTCCTTGATTCTTCCGCTTCAATGAAATCGGAATAGTTCCTATACTACTCCATTTTATTTTTATGAATTCGAATGGTATTCAACTATTTCTTATTGATTTTTGATTTTTGAAAAAGGAACAATTTTTTTTTTTTGGAATAAAAAAAAATATATATAAAATATTAAGTAATAAAAAAAATATAAAATATAAATATTAAGTAATTAAGTAAAAGGTTCGTATCTTTATGTAAATTTATTTTGTTTGGAAATGAATCTGTTTTTATGTTACTTCGTACTGTACAAATCCTTTGTTTGTGGAATCGTTTTCCCACAAGGGGAAATTATAGAATGGATTGATACCTATGCCGAGATCGCGGATAAATGGAAATTTTATTGATAAGACCTTTTCAATTGTGGCCAATATCTTATTACGAATAATTCCGACAACTTCAGGAGAAAAAGAGGCATTTACTTATTATAGAGATGGTGTGATTTGATTTTTTTTTTATTTAGTTAATTTGACTGCTCCTAGTTTTACGAGAAAGGCACACGATTCGGGATAGCAAAGAAAAAATA